AGTTTAGGATTCGATTAGACTAAGAAAAAAAATAAAAAAGAACTTACCTATAAGAGCAACTAATAACTATAGCATTAATAAATAACCTAAGCAACTCATTGCTTCGCATTATCTGGATCCAAAAAAATCAGTCAAGATATGATAGACTGATCATATAATTGTAGCAACTGAATTTTTTTTACAAAAAAAAAAGAATAACGAAATATTATTATTAAGTTATGAAAGGTAATCGAAAAGTATGCGGATAAATGGAAGGATGAAAGAAAGAGAGAAAAAATTTGAATATTAATGATCTATTATTCCAATTTGTAAAGTCTATGAGGTCACTGTAATAAAAACAATGTAATAAAGCATGAATACAGATTCATTCATAATAATTAAATAAATCTGTTCGTTCTGAAAACAAAAAATTAAGAGCCTTGAGTCAATAAAAACTGAGAAAATTGACTCAAAAATAAATTAAAAAATGAAATTAAAAATTTCAGGTAAGAGCTCCATTGTAGAATTCGGGCCTAATGATTAATCAAGAGGCGATGGGAACGACGGAACCCATGAATATAGAGGATTCAATTGAAAAAAAAATCTTAGTAATTCATTGGACAGGATGGCGGAATAAACCATAAACTTTATTATCTATTCTGATTTTTATTCTGAGACCTCGTGGGATAAACATCAAACTTAAATAGATATTGAAAGAGTAAATATTCGCCGGCGAATATTTTTTTTTGAAAAAAAAAAATAATAAAAAACGAAAAAAAAAAATGAAAAAGATAAAAGAAAATAAGGATTTTGTTAGAATATTCTAACTCTAACAAAAACGACATTCGAGATAATGATATTACGTTATTTTTAAATAAATATAAATATAATTCATCTTGGATTACATTTTGAAAAAGACATACACAAATTTAGAAGAGATCAGATGAAATTTCAAAAAAGACCATGATTAATAGGATTAATCATTAACTACATCTATATCTTAATACAAGCTTTTTTAGTACTTTTTTTCGCGAGGAGCTGGATGAGAAGAAACTCTCACGTTCAGTTCTGTAGTAGAGATGGAATTTCTAATTTAGAAAAAACCCATCAACTATAACCCAAAAAGAACCAGATTTCGTAAACAACATCGAGGAAGACTAAAAGGAATATCTTCTCGTGGGAATCGTATTTGTTTTGGCAGATATGCTCTTCAAACACTTGAACCCGCTTGGATCACATCTAGACAAATAGAAGCAGGGCGACGAGCAATGTCACGAAATGTACGACGTGGGGGAAAAATTTGGGTACGTATATTTCCAGACAAACCAGTTACAGTAAGACCGGCGGAAACGCGTATGGGTTCTGGGAAAGGATCCCCAGAGTATTGGGTAGCTGTGGTTAAACCAGGTAAAATCCTTTATGAAATGGGTGGTGTACCCGAAAATATAGCCAGAAAAGCTATTTCAATAGCGGCATCAAAAATGCCTATAAAAACCCAATTCATTATTTCTGAATTAGGAATATAGAATGAAAAAGCTAAATAACATTTAAGGATAAAAAGATTATCGGTTTTATTTTTTTGACAAACAATATTTTTTTACTTCGTCCTTTGTATTAAAAGAAGAGATACAAAAAAATGATATGATTCAACCACAAACCTATTTGAATGTAGCAGACAACAGCGGGGCTCGAGAATTGATGTGTATTCGAATAATAGGAGCTAGTAATCGCCGATATGCTCATATTGGTGACGTTATTGTTGCTGTAATCAAGGAAGCAATACCGAATACTCCTCTAGAAAGATCAGAAGTGATCAGAGCAGTAATTGTACGTACTTGTAAAGAACTAAAACGTAACAATGGGACGATAATACGATATGATGACAACGCCGCAGTTGTCATTGATCAAGAAGGGAATCCAAAAGGAACTCGAGTTTTTGGGGCGATCCCACGGGAATTGAGACAATTAAACTTTACTAAAATAGTTTCATTAGCTCCTGAGGTCTTATAAGACCTAAATATCGATAGTTAGTATAGGATTAAAAAACGGTATTGAAATAAAATTAATTAATCGATTGTGTATCACGCATATACCCTTAATAATAAAATATTAATAATTTAATTCATATATTAATATATAATTCGTCTATATCGATATATAAATAAAAGAAAAAGAACATGTTGATTATATCAAAATTATAGAACAATAAGGAATTTTAACTTATCATGGGGAAAGACACTATTGCTGATATAATAACCTCTATACGAAATGCTGACATGAATAGAAAAGGAACAGTTCGGATAGGGTCGACTAACATCACCGAAAGCATTGTTAAAATACTTTTACGGGAGGGTTTTATCGAAAACGTAAGGAAACATCGTGAAAACAATCAATATTATTTTATTTTAACCCTAAAACATAGACGAAATAAGAAAGAATCTTATAAAACTTTTTTAAATTTAAAGAGAATAAGTCGACCGGGTCTACGAATCTATTCTAACTCTCAACGAATTCCACGAATTTTAGGCGGAATAGGAATTGTAATCCTTTCGACTTCTCAAGGTATAATGACAGACCGAGAAGCTAGACTAAAAAGAATCGGCGGAGAAATTTTGTGTTATATATGGTAATCCTTCTAATATAAAAATAGGATATCCGGAATCTACCATTTGTGAAAAAAGGGGGTTGTGTAATACCACCCCTGCTAAAAAAAATTTTTTAGCAAGTTCTTAGGTATTAAGTTAATCGGGGGACAGCCGCTTTCTAGACTCCATAACAAGGATTCAAAAGAGTAAGTGGTTTTTTCAATTTCAACATTCCTTTCACGAAGATACAATTAACGATTCAAAAATATCAAGAAACCTTTTTTCGTCCAACAAAACAATAAGTATATTCACAGAATTAAGGAATAAAAACTATGAAAATAAGGGCTTCCGTTCGTAAAATTTGTGAAAAGTGTCGACTAATCCGTAGGAGGGGACGAATTATAGTAATTTGTTCCAACCCGAGGCATAAACAAAGACAAGGATAATCTTACTAAAGTAAATAAAATAAAGGAAAGGGCACTTCCAAGGAGCTGGCAAAAAAAGTCCGTTTTGACATGAAATGGATATATCCATATATTTCTTGTGAAATGAAAAAATATGGCAAAACCTATATTAAGAATTGGTTCACGTAAAAATACACGTAGTGGTTCACGTAAAAATGTACGTAGAATACCAAAGGGAGTTATTCATGTTCAAGCAAGTTTCAACAATACCATTGTGACCGTTACAGATGTACGGGGTCGGGTTATTTCTTGGTCCTCCGCGGGTACTTGTGGATTCAGGGGTACAAGAAGAGGAACACCTTTTGCTGCTCAAACCGCAGCAGGAAATGCTATTCGAGCAGTAGTGGATCAAGGTATGCAACGAGCTGAGGTAAGGATAAAAGGCCCTGGACTGGGAAGAGATGCAGCATTACGAGCTATTCGTAGAAGCGGTATACTTTTAAGTTTCGTACGAGATGTAACCCCTATGCCACATAATGGTTGTAGACCCCCTAAAAAAAGACGTGTATAGAACTAAATAAAAGCTGAAAGGGTTTCAAGAGAAATAAACGATTCAATGATCTGATCAAATAAAATTACTATGGTTCGAGAGAAAGTCAAAGTATCTACTCGGACACTACAGTGGAAGTGTGTTGAATCAAGAAGAGACAGTAAGCGTCTTTATTATGGACGCTTTATTCTGTCTCCACTTATGAAAGGTCAAGCCGACACAATAGGCATTGCGATGCGAAGAGCTTTACTTGGCGAAATAGAAGGAACATGTATTACACGTGCAAAATCTGAGAACATACCACATGACTATTCTAACATAGTAGGTATTCAAGAATCAGTACATGAAATTTTAATGAATTTGAACGAGATTGTATTAAGAAGTAATCTATACGGAACGCGCAACGCGCTTATTTGTGTCAAAGGTCCCGGATATATAACTGCTCGAGACATAATTTTACCGCCCTCTGTGGAAATAGTTGATAATACACAGCATATAGCTACCTTAACGGAACCAATAGATTTGTGTATTGGATTAAAAATCGAGAGGAATCGCGGATATAGCCTAAAAATGTCAAATAATGTTGAAGACAGAAGTTATCCTATAGATGCAGTATTCATGCCTGTTCAAAACGCGAATCATAGTATTCATTCTTATGGGAATGGGAATGAAAAACAAGAGATTCTTTTTCTAGAAATATGGACAAATGGAAGTTTAACTCCTAAAGAAGCACTTCATGAAGCCTCCCGGAATTTGATTAATTTATTTATTCCTTTTCTACATGTAGAAGAAGAAACGTTCTATTTAGAGAACAATCAACATCAAGTTACTTTACCCCTTTTTCCTTTTCATAATAGATTAGTTAACCTAAGAAAAAAAAAAAAAGGACTAGCATTTAAATATATTTTTATTGACCAATTAGAATTGCCTCCCAGAATCTATAATTGTCTCAAAAAGTCCAATATACATACATTATTGGACCTTTTGAATAACAGTCAAGAAGACCTTATAAAAATTGAACATTTTCACATAGAAGATCTAAAAAAGATATTAGACATTCTAGAAAAAAAATAGAAAAAGCATTAAAAAAAATTACTAAAAAGTAAATTTGAAATTGAAATGGATTTTAAACCTGCAACGTAATTTCTATGTTCCAGTGGAACCCAATTTAATTAAATTAATTAGATATGTATCTAGGGAGAATTCATTTTGAAATGACTACTCCCTAGATACCCACGTCTTTTATTTTACAATTGAATAAATTTAATTAAAAAAGACCTAAAGTTAGAGATTTATCAATTGGTAATGTTGCTCCAATACCTAACCACAGGGCCACCACGGTGCCAATCAAAAAGACGGTTGTCGCTACTGGACGACGAAATGGATTTTGGAACTTATTAACATTTTCCAAAAAGGGTACGGTTAATAATCCCGCTGGTACTGAAGCCATTAAAAGAACACCTAATAATTTGTTAGGCACTG